GCAAAAGGCCTTGGACACGTAATGGGTCTTGAAGTACTATTTCCGCATCCCCCTGACCAAATCCACCCACATTGGGATTACTTGTTAATGGTTGATCCAGTTTGATGGATTCGCCTTCTGAAATAAGAAGTTCTGGTCCTGGGGGTATAATATCCGTCACTTGACGTCCCTCTGACGCATCCGTTATGATTATTTCGTATCCCCCTTTTTCTTTTCGTATGATTTTGCTTACTATACCTGTTGCTGTAGCATTATAAACCGTATTGTTACTCTTGCTCCCGTCGGGATAAATCTGACCCCTTCCCCGGTTTCCGCCTACATATATGGGATATTTTAAGAAGTGAACGCCCCTCTTAGTAGCAGGGTCCGGAGAAATAATAGGGAAGGTGATTTCGCTATATTTCTGACCAGGAACAGGGCCTATCACAAGAATATTTTTATTAGTCGGGCGATAACTCTGAAAAAAAAGATTACCTATCTTTTCTTTTATCTCGGGCGAAATACGATCGGGAGGGGCTAATTCAAACCCCTCAGGTAAAATAAGAACAGCCCCCACATTCAAGGCACCTTTTTTACCATTGGCAAGCACTTGTTTCAGTTGCATATCATAAGGAATTCGAACAACTGCTTCAAATACAGTATCCGGAAGTACCGCTTGGGGAACCTCAATACTCACGGGCTTATTGGCTAAATGACAATTGGCGCATACAATACGGCCAGTTGCTTCGCGTGGATTTTCATAACCCTGCTGTGCAAAAATGGGATATGCATTTGAAATAGATGCCCGAGTTATTATATATATGATGAGCGATACGGAAATGGAGCGAGTAATCTCTTCTTTTATCCAAGAGAAGGTCTTTCTAGTTTGCATGGTCCAATCGTTGATCCCCAAAATTTCTACAATAAAATTAGGTGGGTTCCTAGTAAAGTTCCCTATCTACCAAGCTGCTATTTACTGAAAAATTTTTACTAAAATCTAGGAGGAATCCGAATTTCTTGGATGTATAGAGAAAAGAAGTGCATAATATAAAAACAGTAAGATTTTGAATGTTTTACTTATGGACAAAATAACAAACATTCCATTTGGATCAGCGGATCCTTTTTCATTTCAATCACTCATTGAATGATAAATCACTACAAGTGACGGAGATATACGATTTAAATAATAGAAGACCCAATATTTAAAAATCGTATCAACAATGACTGGAAGAATGGAAGCAAGGGCAGGTAAAATTTGATCATTATGAGTAAATCCAAAATCTTTGTAGACAGAGCCAATCATTAGTTCCCAACCGCGGGTTGAATGGAATCCTATACATAAGTCGCTTAAAAAAAGAATAGAAAGGGCTTTTATTGTGTCATTTAAGTTATATACGAATTCTTGAACCCAGGAATTAAGAATAATAAGTTTTTCTTTACCTAGAATATAATAACCGCTTAGAATAACGAAACAGATTAGATTTGTGGAGAAGCGCAAAATTGTATGGATACGATCCTCATTGTGTATCTTGATCCATTCGATCGTTTCTTTTTGGATTTCGATACGAAACTTCTGTAGATGTGGTTCCGGGTATTCCTTTACCATTTGGTCCAAGAGAAGGAGTTCTTCTAATTCTATGAATTTTGCTAGAATACTCTTTTCTTGAGTATCATTGAAAAAAGTTTCGGATTTACTTGTATTCCACCAATAAATAATCCAAGATTCCAGACTTTTTTTAAATACAAAAGAGATCCACCAGGGCAAAAATACTATAGATGTAAAATAGAGAATAGAGGTAAATGCTTTTTTTTTCATTTTGCATCTGTGAATTTTTAATGAATCGACTTCATTCGTTAACTCTATACGATCTAAAGTCTTATATCAAGCATAAGTTTTATTACAAGGCTTCAAACCTATAAATTTCTAATAGTATAAAAATGAAAAATAAAAAGAGAATATCTTTTTTCTATATCTTTTTCTCTATATCTTTTTCCAAAATACTTTTTTTGATCTATCAAATGAGTCCCGTTATTTAGATTTGTTTGGTACTCTTTTTCTTAGTGAATTTAGGGAATTTAGGGAATTTACATACGCATAAAAAATTTTTTGGATAAGATAAGAGGGCAAAAAGGGTTTTGTTTTCGAATTTTTGCGTATATAGAATATAAGCCGTTTTTGATTCATTAGTATTCTAAAAGAATTTCAGTTAAATTATGCTATAAGAAAGAGAACTCTTGACTTCGGATTTTGACCTTGACCTCCCGCTAAGAAAATTGTTTATTCTTCAGTTCATTTCAAAATACTTGAATTGGTACACGCAAGAAATAGGCCAATTTCGCAGCCTTTTGCTCAATTTCTCGTGGCTCAGCAGTACGAGTCAAAGGAATGGCACCCTGGCCTCTGATTTCCATATAAAGGACGTGCCGAGCATAAATACCCTCTTTAACTTCGATTCTGATCGACTGAATATCTTTCATAAGGAATCGGAGTAAGATGCGACGATTTTTTCCAGGAAATCCCCAACGAAAAATACACACTATCCCTTCTTTTCTATCGAATCGATCATAACCACTACCGACATTCCACGAAATTGTGCACCATAAATAAGAGCTAATAAATAGACCGGCGATCCCATAGAAAGACATTACGATCCCTTGTGGAAAAAAAATGATTTGTTCAGACGGAAATAAAGATATCAAATTTCTGTCAAGATAACTGGAAATTCCAACTAATAAAAACCCCAATGAACCTAAAAAAAGTATAAAGGCCCAGCAGAAATTGCTTTTTTTTCGAGACCCCACTATAAGTTCTATCCATATATGTTCTGATTGCCAACTCATACTAGATCCAGTTGTATTTTATTGGAAGTGGGAGACTTGCCCAAATCAATTTGACTTTCCTTTTTTTTCCAAAGGAACTTTTACCAACTCTCAATATTCTTATGTGAATCTTTAGGAAAAATTCCTTAGATCTAGACTTAGATCTAAAATAATAGTAGCTTTCCCATAAAATCTCCTATTTACACACATATAGCCCCATCCATGTGTTCTACATTTAGTTCAGACATACGCCCCAATTTCTTTTCAATTAGCCAATTTACTCATATATCATATTTACGTTTGCACAAGAACCCTTTCACTTTCATTTATGTTTGATATGTTTGAAGAAACCCGCATTTTATACAATATTATACTGAATAGATATCCGTGTTATAATCCAAGTCCAAGTCTCTAAGTCTTGAAAAAAAAATACATGAAATTTCTCCCATCAGATCTATCAGATTTAAAAAATCTTGTTTTTTTGAACATGAAGAGATAAAGAAACCATTGCAATTGCTGGAAAGACTAAGCCTACTAAAGGCACAAAAATAGGGGGTAAGTTGTTGAGAATTGTCATAGAATGGGCACCTCGATTCAATATTTGTATCTGTTATTTCTTTTTATATTAATCTTTTTACCTATTATTGCTATATTCTATTGTTAGAAAGATAGCTTAGATTCGTTCTAATTCGTATATAATTATACTAAGTATATCTAAGTGAGTATATAGAATAAAGTGAATTAAAGTGAAATGCGGAGAGTGTACAATTAACTAAATGCACTTTTTTCCGCACGAAGTGGATATTAATCCACTTGTTTTCTTCTTCTTTTCTTCTATTATTTTTTATCTTTTTCTTGTCTTCTAACTTTAATCTTTAATTTTCGAATTTGACTTTAATAAATCTAATAAAGAGTTTTGAAATTCCCGGCAAATTTGTTATTGGTTATAATCCGAAGGTAAGAAAAGAACACGAAATTCGTTTTATTTAGTTTACATTTACCTTGTCCAGTTGAATTTCGCGGAAGAAAGAATTCGCCCTTTTATTTTTATATTGTTGCTAGAGGGTTCCCTATTTAGGAATTAGGAATATAGAAAGATAATGCAGATAATTTGTTTATCTGCATTATCTTTCTATAATTTCTTCTTATGCCACCCCCAAAAAATCCATTTTCGGATTTTTCCTTTGATTCCGATAACTAACATACTTAATATTTATTTCGCAAACAAAATTAACGAATTTCGAACTTTATTATTAACTTAGGACTCCGCTGAATTTTTTATTCATTTTTTATTCAAAGGACAAAAATTGTGTAGCTGTAATAACTCATCCAAAACGCCCTTTAACGGATTACGTGGTACTATTAGGTCCAATAAACCATTTTCAAATAAAACTTCGGCTGTTTGTGAACCTTCAGGTACTTCTATATTTAATGCTTGTTCAATTACTCTTTTACCCGCAAATGCAATATAAGCGTCGGGTTCACTAATAATGATATCCCCCAACATACCAAAACTTGCTGTCACCCCACCAGTCGTAGGAGTTGTAAGGATTGATATATAAAATGACTTTTTATTCGATTTATAATCATATAAAGCGGCAGATATTTTAGCCATTTGCATCAAGCTCAAGCTTCCTTCGTACATGCGGGCTCCTCCGGAAGCACACACTAGAATAAGGGGTAAAGTTTGATTGGTAGCATATTCGATCAAACGAGTGATTTTCTCACCTACTACGGATCCCATACTACCTCCGATAAATCGAAAATCCATCACTCCAATTGCTACGGGAATGCCGTTTATTTGACCTATACCTGTTTGAACAGCTTCGGATAATTCTGTTTCGTCTTGAGCAGAAAAAAGGCGCTCTATATAAGGTTTATCCTCCACCTCCACCTTTTCCTCTTTGATCAGTAACCATGACCAGTCCTCTTCTTCATCCGATTTCTTCTTTTTTTGCTCTTCCTCCTCCGAATCAAAATATAAATCCGAATACGGATCCCATTCCTCGTCGTCCCATTCCTCTGGATCCTCTTTCTCCAATTCCTCCGAATACTCTTGGTCCCATTCCAATTCCTCCTCTTCGTGCGATTCCTCTTTCTTCTCTTTCTCCTCTTCGTCCGATTCCTCTTTCTCCTCTTTCTTCTCTTTCTCCTCTTCGTCCGATTCCTCTTTCTCCTCTTTCTCCTCTTCGTCCGATTCG